GAGTAAGCTTTACCTACGCATTGATATTTATAAAATAATCAAATAAAATTAAATAATAATTTATATAATATAATCAAAATAATAAAAAAATAATTAAATATATGTCCCGAATTAAATTTTATATTCTTTCGTTTATTTAAGGGGCAAGTTCCTTTTAATCAAATCATTCGTATAGGATAATAATATTATAATAACCTTCAATTTTAATTGAATTATTTACTTTTAAATATTTGTGATGCACAATTATCTCATGTTCAGCATCCATGGCTGAATGGTTAAAGCGCCCAACTCATAATTGGAAAAGTTGTGGGTTCAATTCCTGCTAGATGCACGATGCTGTTCATACTTAAATCAATCTTTTTAATTATATCCGTCGTATTCATGGAGTTATTCGTACATCACGATAACGAAAATAACAATAACAGAAATCTAAGGTTTTAATTTTATTTTTGGTTAATAATCAATAAAATAAATATACTGATAATTAAGGTTATTATATCCCACCTATAAATATAATAGTATACATATAAATTAAATAAAAATAATTAATACTTAATAAAACGGAAATACTCTTATACAACAATTCTACTCAGAGCATGCGTGATGAAATAAATAAAGGTCGAGTTAAATCCAATAGACGAAATCATTTGATATACAGTCAGCATAGTTGTAAAGGTCGTAATGCCCGGGGTATAATTACAGCGGGGCATAGAGGGGGAGGCCATAAGCGTTTATACCGTCAAATAGACTTTAGACGTAATTATCAATATATATACGGTCGAATATTTAACATAGAATACGATCCTAATAGAAATTCATATATCTGTCTCATACACTACTTGGATGGAGAGAAGAGATACATTTTACATCCGAGAGGGGCTATGATTGGAGATACTGTTGTTTCTGGTACAGAAGTTACTATATTTTTAGGAAATGCTTTACCTTTGAGTGCGGTTTGAACTATTTCATTAACGATATTGGAAGTAACCAATTAGGTTTATTGCGAAACCTATAAATCTATCACCGATAAAACGATATAGCCTCTAAGGATATACTTAATTATAAAATTGTTGAGTAATGACAGCAAGTGATTGAGTTCTATAGTTACTCCTATATAATTATGGACTCTATGATATGGCAATATGGAGAAGATAAAATTGTCTTAATCGCGAATAGAACCGGAAGTGCCTCCCTTTTTAATTTTTAATAGGGTAGGACGGGTTATTCACATTTAATTTGAGGGTCAGAGGCAAATTTAAAGCTCAGTAACGGTATCCCCCGGATAATAGGATAAGGTATCCTCCTACGTTACCTTGTTAAAGCGATATAAGTATCGACGACGTAATTTAATAGAGTCATTCGGTCTGAATGCTGCATGAAGAACATAAGCCAGATGACGGAACAAGGAGATCGAGGATGTCAAATATTATCAAATTACATGAGTTATTCAACAGATTTGTGCTCCTAATTAGGTATTTAATATATTTATTTGGATGATACGTATAAGATATATCTTTCGAAATATATTTATAATAATATGCATCTCGAAAGCCGTATGCTTTGTAAGGAGCTTGTACGGTTTGGGAAGGGTCTTTATTGATAAAAATAAATAAATCTACTTCAACCGATATGCCTTTAGGCACATCCATACATAACATAGAAATAACCCTTGGTAAGGGCGGACAATTAGCTCGATCGGCGGGCGCTTTAGCAAAACTGATTGCAAAAAATAGTGGATTAGTCACGTTAAGATTGCCTTCCGGCGAGGTACGCTTAATATCTAATAATTGCTTAGCAACAGTTGGTCAAGTGGGTAATGTTAGGGTGAATCAAAAGATGTTAGGTCGAGCCGGATCTAAGTGTTGGTTAGGCAAGCGCCCTGTTGTCAGAGGGGTGGTTATGAACCCCGTTGACCATCCCCACGGAGGTGGTGAAGGTAAATCACCTATCGGTAGAAAAAAACCCGCAACCCCTTGGGGTTTTACCGCGCTTGGAAGAATAAGTCGTAAAAGAAACAAATATAGCGATTGTCTGATTATTAGACGACGTAAATAGTCTATAAAATAGTATATAAGATACTTAGGGAGAACGACGGTAATTTAACTCGTGCATTTTCTATTCACGATCCACTTGACTGAATCCGATGAGATACACTAAATAAACTATACATTAAATAAACTCCTTTTTATTTTTATAAAGTTAAATAAATAATAATAATTTTATCATAGTAATCTTGATATATTTGATATATCAAGTTGATTGCAAAACAGTAAATAAGGGAGAAATCAACCATGCCGCGTTCGATAAAAAAGAATCCTTTTGTAGCTAACCATTTGTTTTTAAGGATTAATCAACTTGACAGGGGAGGGTATAAAGAGATAATCATTACTTGGTCTAGAGCATCCATTATTATACCCGCAATGATTGGACATACGATCGCTATTTATAATGGAAAGGAGCATTTACCTATTTTTATCCAATATCGCATGGTCGGTCACAAATTGGGAGAATTTGCCCCTACCCTCACATTAGTAAGACACGCTATAAATGATAAAAAGATTAGTCATTAGACTAACTAAGAGATTCAATAAGCATTAATGCTAAGATTAAATATTAAATAGTATTTGTATCTGTAATATGAATATGGTTATAGTATAAAATATAAAATAAAGATGATAATAATACGAAAATAAAATATGGGACAAAAAATAAATCCATTAGGTTTCAGGCTAGGAACAACTCAGAGTCATCATTCTTTTTGGTTCGAAAAACCTAAAAATTTTTCCACGGGTATACGTGAAGATGAAATAATACGAAATTTTATTAACGACTATGTCAAAAAAACTCATACGATATTATCAGGTTTCGAAGGAATTTACCATATAGGGCATATCGTTATTAAAAAGAGAATAGATTTTATTCAGGTTATAATTTCTATTGGATTTACAAATATATTCGCAGAAGGACAAATTCGAGAAATCGAAGAATTAAAGATTAATATTAAAAAAAAAATTAAGTTAGTAAATCGTAAACTATATATTATCATAAAAAGAATTGAAAATCCTTATTCACAACCTAATATTATTGCAGAATATATAGCTTTACAATTTAAAAATAGAGTATCTTTTCGGAAGTCGATAAAAAAAGCTATCGAATTAACTGAACGGGCGGGTACAAAAGGAATTCAGGTGAAAGTTTCGGGTCGTATCGACGGAAAAGAAATCGCGCGTATTGAATGGATCAGAGAAGGAAGAGTACCTTTACAAACAATTAGCGCTAAAATAGATCACTGTTCACATTCGATAAGAACGATATGTGGATTATTGGGTATAAAGATTTGGATATATTAATTTTATTAGATATTATAAAATTATAAATAATTCGAGACAGTTAATGAGAGTAATAATAAACGTAACAAAATATATTTTTTTAATATTATATGAATATGATAATTTTAAAGGGTTTCATAAAAATATGATTTAATTATTTAATTTTTTAAAATATAATTGCTATGCTCAGCGTGTGATTCGTTAATATCTTAATTTATAATTTATATATAATAATATAATTAAAATTATATTAAAAAAACTTATTGTCTCTTCGTATTTTTATATAACCTCAAAAAATATCTTTAAATTTTTATTTTTGAGTTATAGCAATTTAAATTTTTAATTGATAAAAAAAAAAATTAATTAAATAGGGGTTCGTATAATAAGAAGGATTAAAGAGAGATAAAATAAGTATTAAATTTATGATAGATAAATTTCACATTTATGTATGGTTTATTTTTTAATTTATCATTAATTAAAAAGATGCATTGTTATAAAGCATAAAATATTATATTATTATATATATATATAATATATACATAAATTACATAAATATAAAATACTTAAAATAATAAATAATTAATACTGATTAATTATTTATTATAGAGAGCTTTAAATTAATAAAAACTGATAATATTAAATTAAAATTATTCTTATTAAAGTCTCCATTGCGGAATTAAGACCTAATCATTATCGAATAGGCTATAGGAACGATGAAAATATGGTTGAACTTTTAAAAATATTTTTTTTATTAATTCAAAATTTCAACTTGTGAAGGATGGCGTAATAAACCGATCAATATTAACACATAATAGAAGTTAAGGCGTGTATTATTTAATGAAGCTATAAAATAAAAGAGTATATATCCGCCCGCTCGATGTAAAATAATGTATTTTATTGATTATTTTTTTGATTAAAATTTTATAATCTCATATGTTGAGAATCGGATTTGAACCGATGACACAAGGATTTTCAGTCCTATGCTCTACCGACTGAGCTATCTCAACTTAATTTATTATTATTTTCATTTGCAAGGAGCCGTATGAAAAGAAACTTTCACGTACGGTTCTGTATTAGAGATGCCAATTAAATCATCTTAAATCATCGACTATTACCCTAAGAGAACAAAATATTGTAAGGAACATAGGGGTAGAATGACCGGTTCTTCTCAACGAGGAAATAATATTTGTTTTGGTAAATATGCTATAAAATCCATTGAATCTTCTTGGATTTCTTCTAAACAAATAGAAGCAGGTAGAAAAGTAATATCTCAATATATACGGAATGATGGAAAGATATGGATACGCATATTTCCGGATAAACCTATTACTTTAAAACCTACCGGAACCCGAATGGGTTCGGGAAAAGGATCTACAGAATATTGGGTATCTGTTGTTAAAACGAATAAAATAATATATGAATTTAAAGGAATATCAGAAACTAAAGCTAAATTAATAATGAAAATAGTTATGTGTAAAATTCCAATAAAAACTAAATTTATTATTTTAAATAAATAAATATTATTCAAATTATTATGATTCAACCTCATACATTTTTAAATGTAGCAGACAATAGTGGAGCATTAAAATTAATGTGTATTCAAAAATTAGGAATTAGTAATAAAACCTATGCACATATAGGTGATTTTATTGTTGTTGTAATAAAAGAAGCATTACCCAATGTTATTTTAGAAAGATCAGAAATAACTTTAGCTGTTATTGTACGAATGAATAAAGAATTTAATCGTAATAACGGTCTTATAATAAGATATGATGATAATGCAGCAGTTTTAATAGATAAGGAAGGAAATCCAAGAGGAACTCGAGTTTTTGGTGCTATTATTCGTGAATTAAAAATTTTTAATTTTATTAAAATAATTTCATTAGCTCCTGAAATATTGTAAAATATTATGTAATTATAATCATATAAAAATCATATAAAAAATAAAAATAATAATATAATATAAATATTTTATAATTTGATAATGAGTAATGACATTATTGCTGATTTAATAACTTCTATAAGAAATGCTAACATAAATAAAAGAATAATAAAAATTAAAATAATATCTAATAGTATAACTCGAAATATTGTTAAAATATTATTACGAGAAGGTTTTCTAAATAAAATTAGAAAACATAATGAACGTAAAAAATATTTTATAATATTAACCTTAAAAAATAATAAATTTAATTTAAAACGTATAAGCCGACCTAGTATTAGAATATATTCAAATTATAAACAAATATATAAAATTTTAGGAGGAATAGGTCTTAGTATTATTTCAACTTCTGAAGGTTTAATGACAAATAAAGAAGTTATTTTAAAAAGAATTGGAGGAGAAATTTTATTTTATATATTTTAATATAATTTAGATTATATTAAATAATAATAATAAAAAATAATGAAAGAAAAAAAGATTATTAATAAAGGTTTAATTATAGAATCATTACGAAACGGTATATTTAAAGTATTATTAGTTAATAAAGATATAATATTGTGTTATATTTCAGGTAATATACGTAAAAATTTTATACGTATATTACCAGGAGATATTGTAAAAATAGAAACAAGTTATTATGATTCAAAAAAGGGACGTATAATTTATAGATTTAATAAAAATAATAAAAATGAAAATAAGAACTTCTATTCGTAAAATTTGTGATAAATGTCGTATATTTATTAGGCATAAGCGTATTATTTTAATTTGTTTAAATACAAGACATAAAAAAAGACAAGGTTAAAAATATATAAAAAAATAAATATTATTATAAATTGAGTGTTATAAATATTGATTATTTAAATATGCATGTTTTTTTTTTATAAAAATAAATATATGTTATATGTTAAAAGTAGGTATTTTTAGAATTAAAACAAGTTTAAATAATATTATTATAACTGTTACAGATGCACAAGGTCAAACAATATTTTGGTCTTCTGCAGGTACTTCTGGATTTAAAGGAACAAAAAAAGGAACTCCTTATGCAGCTCAAGCTGTATCTTCTAATATTATACAAAAATCATTAAAAAAAAAAATGAAACGAGCAGAAATTTTTATAAAAGGTACAGGTTTAAGTAGAGATGCATCTTTAAGAATATTTAAAATAAATGGTATATTTTTTAATTTAGTCTGTGATGTAACGATAATCTCGCATAATGGATGTCGACCACCTAAAAAAAGAAGTATATAATATTAAAATAAAAAATTTTATATTTTATTTTAAATACTGGGTTGAGCTGGATTTGAACCAACGAAGACACATGTCAACGAATTTACAATACGTCACCTTTAACCACTCGGAAATCAACCCTATTATTAATTAACAATATTTTTTTAAATATACCCTCATGGGAATTTGAATCCCAGTTGTCTCCTTGAAAAAGAGATGTCCTTAACCACTAGACGATGAGGGCTTTTATTATTTAATTAAATAAAAAAAGATTTAAAAGATCAAATTTTAATATTTTTAATTGAACATTATCAAATTAAATTTTATTTTATTACTTGATACTTATTAGAATTTAATGATTATTCATAAGATATAATTATATTATTTATTATATCTTTTTTTTTTTAATAAAAAAAATACTTAAAATACTAATTAAGGAGCATAAAATAATTTATGAATAAATATTATTTTAAATTTATGTTATATCAATCTAATATATATAATATAAATTTTGAATATATTAGATTAAAAAATAGTATTTCTAATTTTGGTAGTACTGAAGAAAATGAAGAATTATTAAATAATTCTTATTATTTTAATTTAGATATTTTAAATTATATTATATTTTTATTTGATAAAATAAATATTTTGAGTTTTATATTTGATAATACGTTTTTAATTAAGAATATTCAAGGAAATATTTTTTATTATTTTTTTGATATTAAAAATAATATTTTTGATATTTATAATTTTACAAATAACTATACTAATTATTATATTGATTATTTTTATTTTATACCTAATCTATATAATAATAAATATAATTTAAATAATCATATAAATTATTTGTTAAATAGTTTTTTTTTAGACATAATTGATCTTAATATCAAAATATTAAGTGATATAAAAATTTACATTTATGATTTTATTTTTTTTAATATAATAAATAATATTGAATTTAAAAATGAAAATTTAAATCTAAATATTTTTAATATGAATATAAAAGAAAATATAGATTATGATAATATTAATGAAATTGACGAATGGTTTGATATTGAATTTGATCCTGAATTTCCTGAATTCAAATATAACAATAAAGAAGAAGATGATATAAATTTAAGTATATTTGATATAACTAAAAAATACAAACATTTATGGGTTCAATGCGAAAGTTGTTATGGATTAAATTATAAAAAGTTTTTTAAATCAAAGATGTACATTTGTGAATATTGTGGATATCATTTAAGAATGAATAGTTCAGACAGAATAAATTTATTTGTTGATACTGATACTTGGGAACCTTTTAATGAAGATATTGTATCTATAGATCCTATAGAATTTGATTCGGAAGAAGATCCTTATATAAATAAAATTTCTTTTTATCAAAATAAAACAGGTTTAGATGAAGCTATTCAAACCGGTATAGGTAAATTAGATGGTATAATTACTGCAATAGGAATTATGGATTTTAATTTTATGGGTGGTAGTATGGGATCCGTAGTTGGAGAAAAGATAACTCGTTTAATTGAATATGCTAATAATAAATCTCTACCTTTAATTATAATGTGTGCTTCTGGAGGAGCACGTATGCAAGAAGGAAGTTTTAGCTTAACACAAATGGCTAAAATATCTTCTTCTTTATATGATTATCAATTGAATAATAAATTATTATATATATCAATACTAACATCACCTACAACAGGCGGAGTTACAGCAAGTTTCGGTATGTTAGGAGATATTATTATTTCTGAACCTAATGCTTATATTGCATTTGCAGGAAAAAGAGTAATTGAACAAACATTGAACCAAATAGTACCAGATGGTATACAAGAAGCAGAGTTTTTATTTGATCAAGGTTTATTAGATCTTATTGTACCGCGAAATATATTAAAAAGTATTTTAATTGATTTATTTAAATTACATGGATTTTTTCCTTTATAATTTAATATTAATGTTAAAATATAAAAATGGAAAAAATATATTGGAAATTTTATTTGGAAAATTTTATGAAATCAGGCATTTTTTTTGGTCAGATTACGCATAAATTAAATAAATATATGTATCCTTTTACATATGCAAAACATAAACGCATTCATATTATAAATATTACTATAACTTCTCGTTTTTTATCAGAAGCTTGTAATTTAGTTTTTAATGCAGCAAGTAATGGAAAAGATATATTAATTATTGGTACAAAAAGCACATCATCTTCTTTAGTAGAATTAGCAGCAAATAAATCTAGGTGTCATTATGTTAATAGAAGATGGTTAAGAGGGATGTTAACTAATTGGTATACTACAGAAAAAATACTTTATAAATTAAGAAATTTAATAGCAGAAAAATTTTTTAATAAAATAAATTATTTAAAAACTTATGCATTCTTTAAATATAATTTCAATGGTATTAAATATATGAAAAAATTACCAGATATTATTATTTTAGTAGATCATAATGAATATTTTAAAATTATTAAGGAGTGTTCTTTATTAAGAATTCCAATTATAGTATTTATAGATATTAATTATTATCCATATATTTCAGATTTTTATATTCCATCTAATGATGATACTATAGATTCAATTAAATTTATTCTTACTAAATTAATTTATGCAATTTGTAAAGGACGATCTATATATATAAATAAAAAAATTAAAATTAAAAATAAATAAATAATTTTAATTTTTTTGTATAAAAAGTAACATCTGGATTTGAACCAGAGTATATAGAATTTGCAATACTATGCTTTACCACTCAGCCATGTTACCGAAAAAATATAAATTTTATTTATAATTATTAATTTTTATTCTTTTTTTTTCAAATTCAAATATATATATAGATATTATAATATGTTCTTTACTACTATAACCTTCCTTATCATAATAAATAATAAAATAAATAAAAAATGATTTACTTCGTTTTTATGATATATTATAATTTATAAAAAAAAAATATTATTAGGTCTTAATATATGCGCCGGAGATATTAAAAATATAAAAATAAAATTTATATTTTTGACTATAGTATTATATATTAATTTAAAATTTGTATAATATTAAATATTAAAATATTATACTCTTATAATACATATATATATAATTATATAATTTTTAATTAGTAAAATAACGGCACCTTATTTTTATTAATTAAAAATTATAATTGACCATTTTATAGTATTTATCATTTAGTATTTATTAAAATATTAAAAAAAATTAATTAATTAAATCCGCTTAATATATATTAATATTTGATAAAATATTAAATTTGGAAAATTATTTTAATATATTTATTGTATTTATACAAAAATAAAGCATAAATTAATAAACGAATCGCACATACACTCTAATACATATTCCTTTACGCTGGGGACATCCCATAAGAGCAGGGGATTTATTTAGTTTTTTTTTTAATTTACGTTCGTTTCTAATAAGTTGATTTAACGTTGTCATATTTTATTAATAATTATATAAAAATTGGATAAGATCAATCTTAATCCTTAATAATATAAATTAATATATTAAAAATCAACTGATATAAGATCAATTATTCCATATTCTTGGGCTTCTGTTGCTGACATAAAAACATCTCTTTCCATATCATTAGAAATAATGCAAAGAGCATTACCTGTTCTTTGTACATAAATTTTTGTTATAGTTTCACGAATATTTAATAATTCTTCTGCTTCTAAAATGCATTCTCCTGTTTGTGCTTCGTAAAAAGTACTAAAAGGTTGATGAATCATAATTCTAGCATGAGGAAATGCTAAACGTTTTGTAATTTCACCGCCTACTAAAATAAAAGATCCTATGGAAGCAGCTAATCCCATACATATTGTATGTACATCTGAATCAACGAATTGTATAGTATCAAAAAGAGCTATACCAGGTATTATCCATCCACCTGGTGAATTTATAAATAAATAAAGATCTTGACTTTTGTCTTCTATACTTAAATATACGATTAAACCAACAAGTTGATTAGATATTTCACTATTAACTTCTTGTCCTAAAAATAATAATCTTTCTCTATAAAGTCGATTGAACAGGTAATTTTTTTATTCCTAATAAACCATACATGCATATTTTTATGCATATGGTTCTATAAAAAATAATATATATAAATATCAATGTTTTTATTTTATTATTTTGTAATTGATTTATTATTTCATCAAAAAATAAAAATATAATAATAAAGATGAAATTTTATTGTTTCTTAATATACTCTGAAATTGTATAATGTATAATATTTTTAGGTTATTTTTCTACTATATTTTTATTTTTCTACTATATTTAAGAGTATAAAATATACTCTTAAATAGTATTTTACTAAATTATATTTTTTTTATAATTAAAATAATTTATTTTTAAATTTTTAATAAGTTTTTTTATTTTTTATAAGTTTATATATTTTACTTAATTTATCTTATTTAATAAATTTTTAAAACCATAAATATTTATATTTTTTATTAAAATTCACGCTAAATTATATTATATTATTTGAAAATAACAATACTCAATTAGTAATAGATAATGGTAAATACCATAAGAATAATATATCTGACAATTCGCACTATATATCAACCCAAACTGCATCTTCTTCTCCGGGAATACGAAAAGGTACTTTAGGAACACCGATTGGCATAAAAAAGAAAAATATTATATTTATATAACTTACTTTAAAAAAGAAACGTAAAAAAAAATTATATTTTTATAATATTAATAAAAGGTAATAAAGATAAAATACGAGCTTGTTTTATAGCAATAGTTATTAAACGTTGTTGTTTTATATTTAAATGATTTATTTTTCTTGATAATATTTTTCCACGTTCACTCATAAATTTCGAAATATTATTAATATTTATATAATCTATTTTCAATCCTAATATTATTAAATTTTTTTTTTTTTTTAAATTATTATTATTACTATTCATATATTTTTGAATTTATTCATTATTTTTAAAATTTATATAGTTTTAAAACTATTTTGCGGGAATGGGATTTGAACCCATGACCTCGAGGTTATGAGCCTTGTTAGCTACCAAACTGCTATATCCCACAATATTAAATATAAAATTACCAACTAGATGTTGTTGTACCTGGTAATAAGCATTTATTAAACATTTCTCGAATTATATATCCAGAAAGTCCAAAAAATCTGAAATTTGATTTAGTTCTACCGGTTAAAAAACAACATCTATAAATACGTGTTGTTGAACTATTACGCGGAAGCTTTTGTAATTTTATGTATATTTTACTTTTTTCATTTATTGATTTAACTTTACATAATTCTTTTTTTAATGATTGACGTATTAAATTATATTTTTTATTTTCTTTTTGAATACATCTTTTTTTTTTCATTATTTCATTATTAAAAATTTTATTTATTTAATTTATTTATTATATATATATATATTATATAAAATCTTAAGTATGACGTGAATAATATTCGACAACCAATAGCTCATTTAATGAAAAATATAAATTTTTATTATATATTATTTGATTAACAAATACTTTATTTTCTGATATATCAAACTTTAAATTATTTATAAATCTTTTACTATTAATTGAATAAATATTATTATTTAATAAAATATGAAAAATATTTTTATTATTTTTCATAATAATATCTTTTAAATTACAACGATAACTTGGTATATCAACTATATACCCATTTACTAAAATATGTCTATGATTAATTAACTGTCGAGCTTCAGGTATAGTCGAAGACATACCTAATTTAAAAATTAAATTATCTAATCGCATTTCAAGTAATTTTAATAAAATTAATCCAGTAGAATTTTTAGATTTTAAAGCAATATGCATATAAATAAGTAATTGTTTATGTGTAATCCCAAAATAAAATCGCAATTTTTGTTTTTCTTCTAAACAAATACGATATTGTGATTTTTTTAAATTTATTTTTTTTTTAGTTAATCCTGGTAGAGCGGACAAACTTCGTATTTTTTTTAATCGAGGTCCTAAATAACGAGACATAAAAAAAC